CATTGAATTTAAGAAATTTTGATTGAAATTCTAAAATTTCATCAACTATTTTATCATCAACTATTTTAATTCTTATTGAATTTGAGTTTTTAATCTTATTTTTCATCTTGAAAGTAGTAAGTTAGAAATTAATAAAAACATTGATACATAAAATAAATACAAGAAGATATAAGAAGAGATTCTTCCACCTCCTATATATTTGATCCACTCCCCTATAAAGAAACTCGTAACACCAATCCCATTCGGAATTCCATCAATGACCTGTCTATCAACAAAATGAGTTAGTTCAGCTAACCCTCCAATACCCCTAGTTAAGGTTATTGCATAAAAAGCATCTATGTATCCACGATTATATGACCAATTATATATCACATTAATTGTTTGGTCCCAGAAAATTCTATTAGGGCCCATTTTAACAAATGAATTTATTAAATCCAAATTATGGAAAGATGAATAAACGGGCCTATATAAAAGGGACGCTATAAATATTCCAAAGTAAGCTATAGTTACTGATAAAATGGAATTTGTCACAAATTCATACCAATCCAGAGAATTGTTCGAATTTGTATGTAAAAGGTTTATCGACGGAGTTAACCATTTTGATAATATATCAAAACCCTTTCCGTCTTGATCAAAAGGAATTCCTATATATCCAACAAAAAAAGTCAATAAGACCAATGCAAGAAGTGATAAGAGCATAGTATTGTCCGATTCATGGGGATACTGGGAAGTTTGTTTATTAGTAAACTGAGTAATAGTAATGAGAGGTTGCATCATATTTCGTACATTTCCATCAATTGGATATGTCTTTTTCGAACAAAGGGAAGCCCTTTCATTTTTATTCATTTTTGAGAAAAGAAATTTATTCTTTATGATTTTCGTTCCTTTTTTACCCCATATGGGTATTGAATACAACGAGCTATTTTTTTTACCACTGTAATTTTGAAAATGAATGTTTAAATTCCCTTCAAAAGTAAGTAAATACACCCGAAACATATAAAATGCAGTTAATCCTGCTGTGAAACAGGCTATTATCGCGAAAATTGTTGAGTATAACCAACTATCATTAAGAATTTCGTCTTTTGACCAAAAACAAGCAAGAGGTGGAATACCACAAAGAGAAAGTGTACCCAATAAAAAAGCAAATTTTGTAATTGGGATATATTTTGTTAAACCGCCCATAAGAGCCATGTTCTGACTTTTATCAGGAGAATATCCAACAATGGGTTCCATTGAATGAATAATGGATCCAGATCCTAAAAATAATAATGCTTTTGAATAGGCATGAGTGATCAAATGAAATAAAGCAGCTCGATAAGACCCCATACCTAAAGCTAACATCATATAACCTAATTGAGACATTGTAGAATAGGCTAAACTTCGCTTAATATCTCTTTGAGCAAGGGCCAAAGTAGCTCCTAATAGGACTGTTATTATACCTATCAACGAAATTAGATTCAGTGTGTAAGGTATGATTGTGAAAAGAGGAAAAAGCCGAGCGACAAGAAAAATCCCCGCTGCTACCATAGTAGCGGCATGTATAAGAGCCGAAATAGGAGTAGGTCCCTCCATAGCATCAGGTAACCATACATGAAGGGGAAATTGTGCGGATTTAGCAATTGCACCAACGAATAATAGGGAAGCACAGAGAGTAAGAAATAAAGAATTGACCCCATTATTATCAATCAAGTTATTGACTATTTCGAATAAATCCCGAAATTCGAAACTGCCCGTTATCCAATAAAGACCTAAGATTCCTAATAATAAACCAAAATCGCCTACACGATTAGTTACAAATGCTTTTTGACACGCATTTGCCGCAATTGGTCGTGTGAACCAAAATCCTATTAATAGATACGAACACATTCCAACCAATTCCCAAAAAATATAAATTTGTATTAAATTGGAACTAGTAACTAATCCCAACATGGAAGCATTGGAAAAACTCATATAAGCAAAAAATCTCAAATATCCTTGATCATGAGACATATAATTGTCACTATAAATAAGAACCATTACTCCAATAGTAGTGATTAATATTGACATAATAGAAGTAAGTGGATCGATCAAGTGACCGAACTCTAAGGAAAAATCATTATTGATGGTCCAAGACCATCCATATTGATAGATAGGACTACCATTTATTTGCCGAATAGCCAGATCGGCTGAAAAAATCATAACGATACTTAGTAAGAAAACACTAGGAAAAGCCCACACACGCCGAAGATTTTTTGTTGCCGTCGGAACAAGGAGAAGTCCCAATCCTATGGCTATAGGAACTGGAAGTGGAACGAAAGGTATGATCCATGCATATTGATATGTATATTCCATAAAAAAATTCAACCTTTTTTATTCTTTATTTTTACTTATAAATTGTTTCCAATTCACCAGCCTTTCTCTCTCTCAAAAGGAGCAAGAAACTAAATAAATAAATAAAAAAAAAAAGAAAATATCAAATAGGATCAAATACAAATAAATAATAATAAAAAAAAAAAAAAGAAAAAAGATATGAAAAAGGATATGAAAGAACTCAAATAGAACTTTCAATTCTTAATCATTTTGATTCTTTCCCAAAGATTGGAAATATTCAACTCAAGAAGTTAGAATTAGCCAAAAGATTGAAGTTAGAATTGGCCAAAAGATAGGATTAAGTCACTGGGGAAAATACTTAGTTATTGTTATTAACTATGAGATTTTTAACATTCCATATTACGATAATTTATGTCCATAGAGTTAAGGAATAAGGAAAAAGAATTATACCAAAAAAGTACTTGATTCTAATCTGGATTAGAATCCTCGAATTCGCCAACAACTTGACCCAATACAATAAAAAAAGAAAAGTAAAAAAGAAACGTAAATAAAGGATCTCGTTCTTTGAGTTAGTTTCTTCAGAATCATTAACTAGTTCATTGTTGAAGGGATTGAGTGGTTTCCATTCCAATAAAACAACTTATGTTTATGAAAAACCAACCCTATTATATTATGCTTATTTTATGAGAAACCCTATAATACTTGTCACTTCGTTGCCTGTCACTTTGCATAGAACTGAATGACGAAATTCCAAAAAGAGTCTTTTTCTGAAATCATGTATCATTTATATCGTTTAAGAGATTTACTACTCTACTTTTTTTTTTAGAATCTTACAGTATGGTTTTCTTAAATAAATTAGGTAAGGATTAAGGATTCTGAAAATTTTCAATTTTTTTCTTTTCATTGAATTGATTTTTTTCATTGTTATTATTAATTATATTATGAATATGCAATTAAAAAAAAAAATGAAGTTAACACGACGAAAATAGACGGATATATGATTTGAACCCCCCCCCCTTTTTTTTATTATTTTTCAACAGCAAACAATTCGATTTCTATAGCAATGGATCCTATGGATATAGATCCGAATGATCTATAAGAGTACCGTCCTATTTTTTCTTTCTTCGTATGTAAGAAAAATGTAAAACAAAAAATTACTTTTGAAAAAAGAATCACATATCCAATTTTTCCCTAGGAAAACTCTCTGCAATTCACAATATGAATATTGTATGTTATCATATTCATATTAGATGTTATCAAATAAGTATCATCTAGTAAAAAAAAAAAAAAAAATATGGGTAACAATAAAATGGATAAGGAATAAAAAGAAAGAACGATCCATTTTGAACAAACAGCACATGTCTTTCACATTTCACTATACCAATGAGTAACCTCTTTATTTGTGAATGGCAGTTCCAAAGAAACGTACTTCGCTATTAAAAAAGCGTATTCATAAAAACATTTGGAAAATCAAAGCGTTTTGGGCAGCGCTAAACGCTTTCTCTTTAGCAAAATCTCTGTCTACCGGGAATTCAAAAAGTTTTTTTGTGCGACAAACAAATAATCAAGTATTGGAATAATATAAATTGATATGAATCAAAAAATTGGTGAATTGCATTTATCAGATGAATTATTCTCATTAACTAATATTTTCTATTTTGATTTTGTATATTGAACTGATCAGTAGAAGATAGAATCGCACATTATGGTATGTAGAAGAATTCTTCTGTCTACTGGATTGGAAATTCAAGTACTCAAACTAAAAAAAAAAAAGAATAAAGCAAACGATACAAAGTTTCATCTTGTTTTTTTTTTTAATAGGTTCTTTATTTGTTTTTTGTGGTGCAGGGATTTTCCCCATCGATTCATTTATTTTGTTTTTACAAACTATAATAAAAGTTTTTTTTAAGAAGGTTTCTTGGATTATGTATTTTATTGGATTCTATATTTCGAATATAGAGCCTATGAACTACGGGCTCGATCAAGATATCTATATAGATATCTTGATCGCTTTACTGTCGCAATTTTCTTTTTCGACATAGTATATTCGAAATACGATAAAATTTCGATAGAATTTGAAAATCTTTTGTTTTTTTATAAGATATGTTCAGTATCTAACCAAGTAGGGAATTGGTTGATTAAATCCTACCACGAATTATGGATCCAACGAGAATTAAGAAAGTTTTTATACCAAAAAAGCCAAATATTTACAGAAATTTTTTGGCCATGGTAATTAAATTGTGATACTCAAAACCCCAATTTTTTTTCATTGCATTGAAAATGTGCATTTTGTCAATGAATTTTTTTCTCATTTCGAATCCATGAAATTGAAATGAGAAAAAATCTTCAAAAAAAAAATGAGAGAAGTAAGAAAAAAACATTCTCTATGCTCGGATCGAGATCAAAACTAGCTAATTCAAACTGCTCTGTTGAGAGCTTAAATCGCACAAAACCCGTTGTGAAAACTAATACCATCCTACAATAAAATTAGGAAGATTATTGAACGTTCAAATAGGAATTTGAGTGATTCCCTATTCATCGACTTTTATTTTAATGTATCCTAAAGGATATTGAATTGACTCCTTGAATCTCGACCATTAAATATGGATGAGCTATTATTATTTTTAACAAGCCGCTATGGTGAAATTGGTAGACACGCTGCTCTTAGGAAGCAGTGCTAGAGCATCTCGGTTCGAGTCCGAGTGGCGGCATCTTATAAAAAAAAAATACATTAAATTCTATAATGAATTCAAGAATTGATTTCATCCCACCCCTAGGGACTCCCTCTTTTTTTTTAGGATTTTTTTATGATATTTTCGACTTTAGAACATATATTAACTCACATTTCTTTTTCGATCGTTTCAATTGTAATTACAATTTTTTTTATGACTTTATTAGTCCATGAAATCGTAGGATTATATAATTCGTCAGAAAAGGCTATGATAGTGACTTTGGTTTGTATAACCGGAATATTAGTTACTCGTTGGGTTGATTCGGGACATTTTCCCTTAAGTAATTTATATGAATCATTAATGTTTCTTTCATGGAGTTTTTCTATTATCCATATGGTTCCTAAAATAAGGAACCATAAAAATCAAAATCATTTTAGTGCAATAACTGCACCAAGTGCTATTTTTACTCAAGGCTTTGTTACTTCAGGCCTTTTAACTGAAATGCATCAATCCACAATATTAGTACCCGCTCTCCAATCCCAGTGGTTAATGATGCATGTGAGTATGATGGTATTAAGCTATGCAGCTCTTTTATGTGGATCATTATTATCCGTAGCTCTTCTAGTCATTACATTTCGAAAAAATATGGAAATCTTCTCTAAAAGTGATAGTTTATCATTCTTAATTAGGCCAATTTTCTTTGATAAGATCCAATATGTGAATGAAAAAAACAATGTTTTACGAAATACTTGTTTTCTTTCGGTTCGAAATTATCATAGGTATCAATTGATTCAGCAATTGGATCGTAGGAGTTGTCGTGTCATTAGTCTAGGATTTATCTTTTTAACCATAGGTATTCTTTCAGGAGCGGTATGGGCTAATGAGGCATGGGGATCATATTGGAATTGGGATCCAAAGGAGACTTGGGCATTTATTACTTGGACCATATTCGCAATTTATTTACACACTAGAACAAATAATAATTGGGGCAGCAAAAATTCTGCAATTTTGGCTTCTATGGGATTTCTTATAATTTGGATATGTTATTTTGGGGTCAATCTATTAGGAATAGGACTACATAGTTATGGTTCATTCACATTAAATTAAGATTTCTTTAAAGAAAGGACGACTGATACAATACATGGGGATAGCTTATATAATAAGGAGAGTTTGTGTGAGTTTTTTTTGAGAACCATTTGAATCACTACTTGGACTTGACTCAAATGGTTCTCAAAAAAAGGCCATGATTTTGATTCTAGAATTCACTTAATTCTTTTTTTTTTTTGATTTAAGAGAAGGATAAACCAATAAGACTTTTTTTTTTTTCTCATTGTCCCTATCCAACGAACGATTTTTTAAATCTTTCAATTACAGGATTTTTTTTGTGTCTTATCTTTCTTATTGATGAAAACTATCTATAAAAGTAATTAGATAGAATAGCTTCTACCTTGTCAACTGATAGGGAGAAAACAAAATCCGGATAAATCCCAATACCTATTACAGGCAAAAAGATACAAATCGAAATAAATAGTTCTCGGGGTCCAGAATCCAAAAAATGAAAGTTTTGGACATTAAATTGCTTGTATCCATAGAACATCTGGCGTAACATAGATAATGAATAAATAGGAGTTAATATCATTCCAATTGCCATTACAAAAGTAATTAGGATTTTTGGAATTAAAAGAAATTTTTGGCTGGTAATTATTCCAAAAAATACTACCAATTCTGCAACAAAACCGCTCATTCCCGGCAATGCAAGAGAAGCCATCGAGAAGCTACTGAACATCGTAAATATTTTTGGCATTGGAATAGCTATTCCTCCCATTTCGTCAAGATAAAGAAGATGTATTCTATCGTAAGTTGTTCCTGCCAGGAAAAAAAGCGCGGCACCAATAAATCCATGAGAGATTATTTGTAAAATGGCTCCATTGAGTCCCTTATCAGTTATGGAACTAATTCCTATTATTGTGAAACCCATATGAGATACTGAGGAATAGGCAATTCTCTTTTTTAAATTGCGTTGGCCAGGAGATGTTGAAGCTGCATAGATTATTTGCATTGTGCCCACTATCACCAACCAAGGAGAAAATAGAAAATGGGCATGAGGTAATAATTCCATATTAATCCGAACCAATCCATATGCCCCCATTTTTAATAAGATTCCGGCTAGAAGCATACATGTACTATAATGTGCTTCTCCGTGTGTATCTGGTAACCACGTATGTAAGGGTATAATCGGTGATTTGACAGCATAAGCAATAAGAAATCCAAAATAGAATATTATTTCCAATACCACAGGATAGGATTGATTAGCTAATGTTTCAAAATTTAATGTTGGTTCATTGGAACCGTATAAACCCATACCCAGAACTCCCATTAAAAGAAAAATAGAGCCCCCCGCGGTGTACAAAATAAACTTTGTAGCCGAGTACAAACGTTTCTTCCCTCCCCACATGGATAGAAGTAGGTAAACTGGAATTAATTCTAACTCCCACATAATGAAGAAAAGTAAAAGATCTCGAGAAGAAAATGATCCTATTTGACCGCTGTACATTGCTAACATCAGGAAATGGAACAATCGTGAATCTCGAGTAGCTGGCCAAGCTGCTAAAGTAGCTAAAGTAGTGATGAATCCTGTTAGTAAAATGGGTCCTACGGAAAGTCCATCGATTCCTAGTCTCCAATGAAAATCAAAAAGATTTATCCATCGATAATCTTGTTCTAATTGGATTAATGGATCATCCAATTGGAAATGATAACAAAACGCATAGGTCGTTAGAAGGAGTTCGAGGATACATATGCATATAGTATACCACCGAATTACCTTATTTCCCCGATGAGGGAAAAAGAAAATTGAGAAACCTGCGAATATCGGCAAAGCAACAATTATTGTTAACCAAGGAAAATTTTTCGTGGTAAATACAAGATACACTTTGACCAGAAAAACCCGTGCGCAATTATAGGTTCGATAATTGCGCACGGGTTTTTGTCGGTAAAGAGAAATCAAATGGATTCAAGTGGAGTTTTCTGAAACGTATTAATAAGCTAGGCCCATGCTGCGAGTTGTCTCATGCCATAAATAAACCCGGACACTCAAGAAATCGGTTGGACAGGCGGATTCACACCTTTTACAACCTACACAGTCTTCCGTTCTTGGAGCAGAAGCAATTTGCTTAGCTTTACACCCATCCCAAGGTATCATTTCTAATACATCCGTGGGGCAGGCCCGTACACATTGAGTACACCCTATACATGTATCATATATCTTTACTGAATGTGACATTTGATCTATCAATTTTTTGAACGTCAGAGATTTTCAATCTAGTAAAGTAAAAGTAGTAAAGAAATCATATATTTTAAACACCAGACGAATCAATGATTTACCAGAATTGTTTTCTAATCAATCTATTTCTGGATTTGTCCATGAGAAGAAAAAGAGCCAAGATACTTTGATTTCTTATGTTTTAGCAAACAGAGTCATATGTTTTTTCTGTCATACATACCAGTTTGAATTAGTGAATATTCCATTATTTATATATAATCATAATATTTATATTTTATATATAATCATAATATATATTTATGATTACCACTATTTATTCAACAAATTAGATTGATTGATACGGATTGATCTTCGGTTACGATGAATTGATGAAACAATAGCTAATCCAATAGCCGCTTCAGCGGCTGCAATAGCTATAACAAAAATGGAGAAAATGTCTCCTTTTAATTGGCGATTATCAAACAAATTAGAAAATGTTACGAAATTCATATTAACCGCGTTCAGTATAAGTTCAAGACACATAAGTGCTCTAACCATATTTCGACTTGTAATCAATCCATAGATACCGATAGAAAATAAATAGGCACTCAAAACAAGTACATGTTCGAGCAGCATTGACCGACTCCTGACCAATCTCGATTCCTTTCAATATGAACAACAATTCCCTCGATTCGATTGACTAGAATATAACAAATACGTAATAAAAGAAAGTATTGATAATAGATCGAACTAAATGCATTTCGATTTTCTACATGAACAGTTTGAAAATAGAATTGAAAGAAAATTAATAGTTAATAGAGTTAATAGAATAGGACAAAATTTTGTCTTATTTTATTTGGATTTATAAGTTTTTTTATTTATTACTGACGAGCCATAGCAATCGCACCTATCAAGGCAACTAAAAGAATTATAGAAATAAGTTCAAATGGAAGAAAAAAATCTGTTGATAAATGAATCCCAATTTGTTGACCGTTGTTTATCAAATCCTGCTCTATAAGCTGGTTGGATTTTGTCGTCCAAATAATTCCGTACCATGACGTATCTAGGATAGTAGTAATTAGTGAAACAAAAATACTTGTACAAACTAATAAAGTGACCCCATCTCCAACGGTCCAGAGATGGAAATCATTGTAATATTCTGAACCATTCATGAACATCACAGCAAATATGATTAAGATATTAATGGCTCCCACATAAATAAGGAGCTGTGCGGCAGCTACAAAATGGGAGTTCGCTAGAATATAGAATAAAGATATACAAACAAGAACCAATCCCAATGAAAAGGCAGACAAAATAGGATTGGTAAATAATACCACTCCTAGACCCCCTATTATAAGACCCGATCCCAAAAATACTAAAAAAAAATCATGTATTGGTCCAGGTAAACCCATTATATGTAAAATAAGAGATAAAAAAGTCGAAATGTTTCATGACCTTATTGACTAGACCAGGAAAAAAAAATTACCCTATCTATTTCTATTTTTTTTGATACGTTATGCAATGCTCCTAATTGAATTAAACCCTAATGGAGTGGGCGGGGATTATTCTAGATACACTTATTAATTGAATCTCATTTATCTCTCCAAAAGATTAGTTAGAAATTTTATTTCTATTCTATAGAATAATAATATAGAAATAGAAGTATTATTCTATTATTCTATTTCTATTCAAATTCGAATAATTTTTATTATTATTTTATTACATTTTCAATTATACATTTCTAATAAAGTTATACATTATTAGACATTTAATACATTTCGTTTTAATTATTAATTTGAATTTCGATATATATTTTGAAACCATCAAGGATATATGAATGGATTTTCAATCCAAAGCAAACAGTAACTTCCACTAAATCATAGTTAGGATTTTGAGTTATTTCCACAGCACAATGAAATGACAAAAACTTCGCTCCTTTAGATCAAAACTGAATCTTAAGAATTGGTAATTGTTTTTGAATCAAGGGATTTACTCGTGACTTTGTTTATTTGAGTAGAATTCATAATTGGGGAAATGGTGTAATCCTCAATTACTGACATTGGTAACCTGCCCAAAGCAATTTGATTATAAGCCAATTCATGACGATCATAAGTAGAAAGTTCATATTCTTCAGTCATTGATAAACAGTTAGTTGGACAATACTCGACGCAGTTACCACAAAATATACAGATTCCAAAATCAATACTGTAATTAAGCAATCGTTTTTTTCGAATATCAGTTTCCAGTTTCCAATCAACAACGGGTAGATCTATAGGGCACACACGAACACATACTTCACAAGCAATGCATTTATCAAATTCAAAGTGGATTCGACCTCGGAAACGCTCAGATGTGATCAACTTTTCATAAGGATATTGAATAGTTACGGGTAAACGATTTGTGTGGGATAAGGTAATCATGAAACTTTGACCGATGTACCTTGCAGCTCGTACTGTTTGTTGACCATAATTCATGAAACCAATTACCATAGGAACCATAGCATGAATATCTATAAATTATTTCATGTTTCTGTCTCTTGTTTGAACGAAGTTATGAATCTAGAATATCGTATGCCTTTACAGTGAAAGGAGTTGGGAAGAAGTTGTCAATAATAGATTACCTAAAGAGATAGGTAAAAGAAATTTCCACCCAAGATTTAATAGTTGGTCTATTCTCATCCTAGGTAAAGTCCATCTTGTTGTGATAGGAATGAACAGAAACAAATAGGCTTTAGCTAATGTAATAAATATACCAATTGTCGTTCCAAAGACTCCACCTACTTCATTTATTCCAAAAAGCTCAAGAATGGATATGTATGGAAGAGAGAGATTCCAACCGCCCAAGTAAAGAACCGTTACAAATAATGAAGAAACTAGTAGATTGAGATAGGAAGCAACGTAAAATAAACCAAATTTGATACCTGAATATTCGGTTTGATAACCCGCTACTAATTCTTCCTCTGCTTCTGGTAAATCAAAAGGCAATCTCTCACATTCCGCTAGGGAAGAAATTAGAAAAACCGCAAACCCTATAGGTTGACGCCACAGATTCCACCCCCCAAACCCATATTTTGACTGCGCCTCCACTATATCAACCGTACTTGAACTGTTAGATAATTATAGTCGGTGATAAAATCACTGTTCCCATCGCTACTGCAGAACCGTACATGAGACTTCAGTTTCATACGGCTCCTCGATGGCCACAAATAAATCTAAGGACTGATTCGATATTATTTCCCTATGTTTGTAGAGTAGATAGAGTAAAGATATATCGGCGAATCCCAAATTAGACCAATGCAATTCTGTCTGCTATAATAACAACAAAAAGTGCTTCCGAATTGATCTCATCCTTCAAAATTTGCATTTTTCTTTGTTCAGTAATAACTGAATCTTTCAATTCAATAAAATACTCGTTGTATCAATAAATTTCGATTCATATCTTTTGATTAAGAAAAAGAATTCGACATTCTACTTAATTATATTAATATTAGTTTATGAATCATCATAGAATTCTTATTCTATTAATATGAATATGCATAGAAAAATAAATAAAAAAATTCTATTCTAAATATCGAAATTATTTATTTCAATTAAATTATTGATTTAATTGAAATAAATAAAAAAAAAACAAAAAAAAACAAAATGAATATAATAACTAAAGTTCATAAATAGAATATAAGTATAAGTAAAGGATTACTTCGTTCCTGATAGTCATTTCTTTAATCAGTGGATAGGAGCATACATACTCTGGATCGGTATCATGGGGAAGTACTACTTAAGCATTTCTACCAATTTTAAGCCCCAGTTGAATTCCTTTTTTTTTTATACAGAATACTCCTTTGGATAACTTACTTTAATATACATTACTAATCCTTTGTGTACCTTGGTGTTCCTAAGCGTCCACTCATTTTTGCTCGATCCCCGGTATGGTAATCCAGACAATAGTAGAAACTCCATACAGTTGATCTTTTATACCCGCTTCAAACTATGATGACTAATCAACCAATTTTGGGGTAAACAGTTTCTACTGTTTTTACTTCCGCTTAACTCTTGTACCTAGAGAATGAGACTCAATCTTTTTACTGCCAATTTGTAAGCTGTTTTGTCTCACTCATATAACTATCTGGTTTAGTTCATCGTTCCGATGATGAATAAAAAATAAAGATGTTTATTCACTACTTTCTACTTTCAACTTATTTCCTAGAAAGAAAATCAAAAGATAGGTCAAAAAAAGTGTATGTCCCAACGACTCGCACGTAGAGATGTTGATAACACACATGGAGTTAATGGTATTTCATAACTAATCGATTGAGCAGCAGCTCGGAGACCACCTAAAAAGGAATATTTATTATTCGATCCATATCCTGACATAAGAAGTCCAATAGGAGCAATACTCGAAATGGCAATCCATAAAAAAACACCTATACTGAGATCGTCTAAAACAACGCGATAGCCAAAAGGAATTACTGAATAACTTATTAAAATGGATATGACTGCTATTGAAGGTCCGATACTGAATAAACGAATATCCCCTCTAGATGGGAGAAGATCCTCTTTGAAAAGTAGTTTAGTCCCGTCTGCTAGAGCTTGAAGAATTCCCAAAGGGCCGGCGTATTCGGGTCCAATACGTTGTTGTACCCCTGCGGATATTTGCCTTTCTAACCACACAATTACTAGTACCCCTATTATGATTCCCGATACGGGAGTAAAAATAGGGACAAGCAACCATATGAGCCCATAAACCTCTTTTAAAGATTCCGATCTGAAAAAAGAATTGATAGCTTGTACTTCTGTCATATCTATTATCATTTCACCGATCAACTTCTCCCATAATGATATCTATACTACCTAGTATCGTCATAATATCAGCCAATTTCATTCTTTTAACTAACTGAGGAAGAATTTGCAAATTGATAAAACCTGGCGGACGAATTTTCCATCTCCAGGGAAAAACGCTCTGATCTCCTATCAGAAAAATTCCCAATTCCCCTTTTGGAGCTTCCACTCTCACATAAAGTTCTTGTTTCGACAATTCAAAAGTAGGTGAAGGTTTTTTACTAATGAATCGATATTCAAAATCATTCCATTCGGAATCCCTTGCTCTATCCAAACGGCGGACTTCTAAATTTTCATAAGGCCCTCCCGGAATTCCTTCCAGGGCTTGTTGAATTATTTTTATGGATTCTGCCATTTCACTGATTCGGACTAAATAACGAGCTAATGAATCTCCTTCTTTTTGCCATTGTACTTCCCAATCAAATTCGTCGTAACACTCATAATTATCAACTTTACGAAGATCCCATTGAATCCCGGAAGCTCGTAACATTGGTCCTGATAAACCCCAATTTATTGCTTCCTCTCCTCCAATAATGCCTACTCCTTCAACTCGTTCCAAAAAAATAGGATTCCGCGTAATAAGCTTTTGATATTCAGTAACCCCTGTTAAAAAATAATCACAGAAATCGAAACATTTATCTATCCAGCCATAGGGTAGATCAGCAGCGACTCCTCCGATACGGAAATAATTATGCATCATTCGCATACCCGTAGCAGCTTCGAATAGATCATATATTAATTCTCTCTCTCTGAAAATATAGAAAAAGGGAGTCTGCGCACCAATATCCGCCATAAAGGGGCCAAGCCATAACAAATGAGAAGCTATACGACTCAGTTCCAGCATAATTACTCTAATATAGCTAGCTCTTTTAGGTACTTGAATATTTCCCAACAGTTCTGGTCCATTTACCGTTATTGCTTCTGTAAACATAGTAGCTAAATAATCCCAACGTGTTACATAAGGCAGATATTGTATAATTGTTCGATTTTCCGCAATTTTTTCCATTCCCCGGTGTAAATAACCTAATATGGGTTCGCAGTCAATAACATCTTCACCATCTAGAGTAACGATGAGTCGAAGAACACCATGCATCGATGGGTGATGTGGACCCATGTTGACTATCATGAGGTCTTTTCTTGTAGCAGGTACAGGCATATTTTTTTTCCCCGATTCATTATTCCATGAATTGCTGAAAACGACATGAAGTTCATCCACATTTAGTTCAAATCGAATAAATCAAATAATTCAAAAAATTCAATATTCCAATTAGTTTAACGAGTTTTGGGGTTCCGAATATCCAACTGACCAATTAATTCTTTATAACGTACTTTATTTTTCTTTGACAAATAAGCCAATAGCCGTTGACGTTTTCCCAGAATTTTCCGTAGACCTCTCTGAGATGAATAGTCTTTTCTGTGCAATTCCAAATGTGAAGCAAGTCTCCGTATTTTATTAGTGAAACTGAATACTTGAAATTCAACAGAACCCTTATTTTCTTCTTTTTCTTCTTGCGAAATAACTGAGATGAATGAATTTTTTACCATAATAACGAATGCTTCTCTCCTTTTTACTTTTTTTTTTTTTTGAAAGATATGGATTTTACGGATCAGTAATAATAATAAGAGAGTGCCGGCCTTTTTAATTTGGTATACTCAAAAATATGGATTTATTCATATACTTAGATTTACTGCTTTTGCTTTATACTTAATTGCTTGCTTTTTTTTTTTTCTAATCCATAATAAATCTCATTTGCAATTGGTTTTTGATATGGATACAAAAGGATAGTACATTTCTACACCTACTACATTTTTGACTTAAAGAGGATTCTGTCCAGTCATTCCTAGATCTATTAATTGATAAGATAGGCCGTTGAATCCGTATCATGTATCAGAATGTAATATAACAAATCAAATAAGGACATGTGTACGTCTGTTTCCCCTTAGATACCATATCAGATCGGGCGCGTGATCGATGCGAAATATACCATCAACGAATTTTCAATCGTGGATACATATGTATCCTTGACAGACTGAAACGACTACCGTTATTGGTATCAAACCAATAGCGATTCATACAAGCTAAATCTTCTAATCGATAATTTGGCCAAATAAAGAATTTGAACTTACAGAATGTATTATCTATAGCAAGATGCTTGCTTTCATCCAAAAATGGAACACAATTACCTTCATTGTTCCCAGTGCGAAATACTAGATTCTTAACCACAACATTCACTTTCTCCGAATTGAAACAAATTCGAATTCTGAATTCTCTACGACGTCTAGGGGATAAAATATTTTCAGGAACAAGCAAATCATAATGATTTTCGTCTCGATTTCCAATCACCCTTTCATGTTGTGAAATGGATTCATCAAGACCTTTCTTATAAACATTTCTTTTTTCTCGGCATTTTCTATTAGTTTGAGTTTGGTGCTTACTCTTATGCACTAATGAAATAGCGATAGCTTGATACATAATAAATTGTCCATCCCATTTTATAGACAGACGAACTGGTTCAATAATCAAAATTCCTTTTGTTATCAGGTTTTTAAGAGTTAGATCTTTCTGAATCAGCATTACATCCAGGCTCATTTCTTCTCTTTGAATAGAGTATATAGCAATTTCCTTTGGATTTCTCAATCTAAGCAGGAGACAATATACTTTAATATTATTGATTATTCTTGGATTCAAAGGATCATCCCACCTCAATTGAAAAAGAAAATATCTTTTCAGAAATAAATCTAGTTCTGCTGCCGTGTTTCTCTTAGATTGTTTTTTCTTTCTAGTGTCTGATCCCTCATAATTTTCTTTAACATCTTTTTGTTGGTTTGATATATCTGATGCAAGATTCCCTTGATTTTGTGCGTCTGATCCCCGATCCACTTGGCTTTGGACTGATTGTTGTTTTTCTTTTTGATTTTTATCCTCTACCTCTAATTCAAAAGATTTTTTTTGATTCGATGAGATCCGAAGATCCTTTTTTTTTGTTCTGTTGATATTTTTTTTTTCACTAACGTTTTCGTTTCCATTAAAATTCAAAAGAAGTAAATTGATTGGTATGATCCACGGTTGAATTTTATATGTATTATAAAGTAACACAAATTCTGGGAAAAACCAAAGTTGCAGATTTGATATGTAACAATTGAATATTTTTTCATTCATTCCCATCCAGTCAAAAGGGTTTTGTGTTTGATTGGACGAATTGATTTGTTTATGACTCGCGAAATAAATAAGATCTTTCTTATCCATCTTGTCAATTATTTGACAATAATGAGTCCCACTCTTAGTATTTTGATTACTGGTGGTTCCGATATCTATATTGTTCCAACCCTCAATATCGCTTTTTTTTCTAAGACAAAAATCAAGAAGTCTCCAATCAACAAATTTTCTATCTGTATTTTTATCCGTCTCAATAATGGAATCTTCTCTTAGATAATCACTAAGAACTATCTCCCCTGGCACATAAAAAAATTCAGGATTATATGTATTGTAATTATGGGGAATCCCTCGGACTTCGTTTCCTTGTAATGGTGATCTATAAAGATATGAGTCCTTATTATCGGCATAATTCATATATTTATGTGATAAAAGATCATATCTGTAGTTTTTTTTGAATTTTGCTTTTTGACTCGGTAATGAATCTACTACATAATCATTTTTTTTCTGGTAATTAATTAATTGGTCTTTTTCGTATGAATCAAAACGGGCTGAGTCTTTATTTTGAACCAGACAACTTTGATTGACTCTATTTCGCCATTTTTGTGGTACTAATCTAGACCATCTAGTCTGAGATAAATCATATTGATAGTGATAATGACCTCTTAACCAGCTTTTCCAATCATTCATTCCAAACTTGTGAAGTTTTTTATGCCTTAATCCAAAATGAAATATTTCTTGTGTTTTCAAACAATCCCTTATTATAGACTTAAGAAACAGGGGTGTTCCTTGATCTTGATATTGAAGTACGGATTTCAAGTGATACTTGTTAATAACTTGGGTTTGTGATAATTTGTAAAATACATATGCCTGTGACAAAGAGGATAGATAACAAAAAGTCTGTGAATTCTTCTTACTAATATTAGAAAGCGACTTTTTGATAGTCGAAATATAATGAATTGTATTTGGATTTGTTTCATCAATTCCTTCTTGAGTTGTTTCATCATTGTAATTGTATTTATCAATCATTTTTTTTGATTCAAGGAAAGGTTGTACATTGATTCTTGTAATATTTATTATACATAAAAGGGTATCCGTGTAGGTTTTTTCAATAACAATAAGAAATTGCATAAAATAGTGCCATTTACGTATGACTCGGGTGCTTTTTCTTTTTAATATCTGCCAAATATTTTTTGGTAATTCGAATTTTCTATTATCAAAATTTGTCTTGTTAGGACTAATGTTTATGTCTAGAGTTAGAAAGATTTTTTTCCTGTCTTTTGTGATTTTTTCGATTTGATTTCTGATCGTAGTTGTCCTATCAGCCAGATCGGTTGTTTTTTTATCTGTCAGTAAAGAATTTGTCCAATCCATGGATCTAATTTGAATGGAAGATTCATGAGTAATCGGATTCCTTATTATTATCCCATTATTTTCATTTTGGCTCGATTCATATACTTCTCTCAGTCCAAATAATAGAATTGGATTTCTTTTTACAAGGTCTTTCATTATTCTTTTTATAAATCGAATCGTTTGGATAACCCATCTTGTTTTTTCTTTTGAGACCTTTAAAAACCATTTTGTTCTTTCTTTTAAAATTTTTAGAGCTATAAAACATTTCTTTTTCACCTTGCTAAGTTTTTTTTCAAATTCTTTACAAATGGGTTCAAAAAAGGAAAGTTGTTTGCGGGGAGAACCAAAAGGCTGGTCAGTTTCCATTCCCCAAACTGTTAAAAAACAAAAATTCGCTTTTTTTCCTTTCTTTTTTATTGTTTCTCTATGCTGGGATCGTAACTTAGATTTGTGCCAAGGTTTCAGGCGGAAAGGAAATAGGATCTTTATCTGAATACCGTCGATTAACCAATTTTTCGGAAATTCTTTTTCTGATAATTGAACACCATTATAAGTGCATTTAACATGCATTTCTCTATTCCACGCTTTTAAATCTTCGTACCACTCGGGGAATTGAAATAATAACATACGGCAAAGATTTTTGGCTATTATCAATGAGGGCAATACTATATATTTTCTAAGAATTGATTGGGTTACTAACATAGATCCTCTTATTGCTTGAGCAAATAGAATAGTATCCCAAGTCTCTGCTATTGCTATCCGCTCATTCTCCTCTTTTTTCTCTGTCGTTTTTTTATCCTTTTCTCTTGCCTCTTCCTCCTCAGAATCCGAAGTTTTGAATTCTACACCTTTCCCTGTAAAATTCCTAAAAATAGAATTCACCATTCCGGAGATATCAAAAGAAAAAAAAAAGGTTTTTTTGTCTATTCTGTCCAAAAAAAGGGGTGAATGTACATTTGATTGAAACAGTTCCCAAGTAACTGTTTTACGTCTTTGAGTGCGCATAGATCCTTTGATTAAATCGCGACGAAAATCGGATTGTTGTGAATAACGTATCAAAGCTACTTCTGCTGCTGGATTACGATTACTAGTATTTTTGGGAACAGTATTAGTATTGGCATTCTGCTCATTATCAGTAAAAATTACTACACGTTTGGCTTTTCGTGAACGAATACCGCGATCCTCCGTTGACTCTTCTTCATTTTCCCTCTCTTGTTCTTTCAAATCGTCCGTCAATTTGTATGCCCATCGAGGCACCTTTTTACTGATTTCTTTGAGTCCAATAGATTTTTTTCTAGTTGTTTGATCGTTTAAATCTGTTGTAACTGCAGTAAAGAAATATTTCGCTTTATTCTCTGAATCCAAAAATTTGGATTGTTCTGGCAATAAAAAAAAAGAAGGGTCTTTCAAATTGGGTGGTGATTCTCCGGCAAATTCATTTATTGAGGTCAAAAGATTGTCAATGTTTGTCAATTCAAATTCTCGGTAATCCGCAGTAAAGATATAATGAAACTTATTTCTCCAAATTGTTTCTATAGAATCTTCTATCGAGGTGATAAAATCATCATTCATGCTTGAGCGCGAATACAATTCTTTTATTGTTCCACGATAACGATAGGATCCGTTCAAAAAAAGATCATATATTTTAGGTAAGCATTTTTGTTCAGTCTCATCATCGCACAATCTAGTTATTTTTTCGAGTACATCCAGAGTAAGAAACCCTCTGTCTAGAGCTTCGATTCGATTGATAAATTCGTTGCTCAGGTTGTTTTTTTTTTGTTCATTAGTATAAACCCAACGATTATAAAGTTCTTCCGGGGCGAGTTTTTCTGGCGTGTACAAAAACATCTTTCTTTGTATCATTTCCAAAAAAGTTGACAAGCTTGGAGGATATGTAAAAGATATTCTTTGTTTTCCATCACTTTGGCATGTATAAAAAAAATATTGTGACATTTCATTTCTTACAGCATTCTCAAATCCAGCATTTTTTATATATCGCAATGGGCGATTCCATCGTTTATAGTCGAAAAGAAGATTCACAAGAGGTTTTTCAAACCAGAACAGATCTTTTTTTTTGTTATCTTTAAGTATTTCAAACTTCGAATTTTTTTGATACGAATTAAGATAAGAATTTTTAGAAACTGGGCTATTTTTATAGGATGTTTCCTTAAAGTGAAAGGGGATTTCATCCATTTTTTTTTCCTTTCCATTCACTTGTATCTCTTCTGTTTCATCTATTTTATTCTCTTTTTCTTCCGAATAAAAGGAAAAGAAAGGGTCTTCTTGAGTGGATCCTTCTTGTTCCTGTTTAGTCCCCTTTGTTTCGGAAGTTTTTTCTATATCTACATCTGTTTCTTTTTTTTTCAGTTTTTTAGTGAAAATAGGCGACGGCATTCTTCCTAAATAGTAGACAC